GTCCCTGTAGCTTAATCACAAAAGCATAACACTGAAGATGTTAAGATGGTTCACAAACCCATGGACAACAGACTTAGTCCTAACCTTACAGTTAACTCTTGCCAGACGTATACATGCAAGTATCCGCACCCCAGTGTAAACGCCCACAACCCCTGCCCCAAACCCGGGCAGAAATGAGGAGCAGGCATCAGGCACACTACAAGTAGCCCAAAACGCCTATGCTCAGCCACACCCCCACGGGTACTCAGCAGTAACTAACATTAAGCAATAAGTGCAAACTTGACTTAGCCATGGCAAACCACACAGGGCTGGTAAATCTTGTGCCAGCTACCGCGGCCATACAAGAAGCCCAAGTTAACCGTCACTCGGCGTAAAGAGTGGTATTACATTATTACCCAACTAAGACCGAAACGCAACCAAGCCGTCATAAGCCCACGATGCGCCCAAGACCACCATGAAGACGGTCCTAGCTAAAAGATCTATTAAGCACCACGAAAGCCAAGGCACAAACTGGGATTAGATACCCCACTATGCTTGGCCCTAAATCCAGATACTCACCACCACTAGAGTATCCGCCTGAGAACTACGAGCACAAACGCTTAAAACTCTAAGGACTTGGCGGTGCCCCAAACCCACCTAGAGGAGCCTGTTCTGTAATCGATAACCCACGATATACCCAACCCCTTCTTGCCCAAAGCAGCCTACATACCGCCGTCCCCAGCTCACCTCCCCTGAGAGCCTAAATAGTGAGCACAACAACACCTCGCTAATAAGACAGGTCAAGGTATAGCCCATGAAGGGGTAGAAATGGGCTACATTTTCTAAAATAGAAAATCAACGAAAGGAGGTTTGAAACAACCTCCAGAAGGAGGATTTAGCAGTAAAGGGCGGCAAGAATACCCCCTTAAACCTGGCCCTGGAGCACGTACATACCGCCCGTCACCCTCCTCATGGCCCGTAAATGCCTGTAATTAACCCACAATTTAAACCTGGCCAAAGATGAGGTAAGTCGTAACAAGGTAAGTGTACCGGAAGGTGCACTTAGCACCAAGACGTAGCTATAACACAAAGCATTCAGCTTACACCTGAAAGATGCCTACCACACAGGCCGTCTTGAAGCCTCACTCTAGCCCAGTCACCCCCTTCCCCCCCCCCCCCCAAAAACTTAACTCAAACAACCAACTAAAACATTCTCCTGTCTAAGTATAGGCGATAGAAAAGACGCCCGGAGCAATAGACCCAAGTACCGCAAGGGAAAGATGAAATAACAATGAAAACCTAAGCAACGAACAGCAAAGACTAACTCTTGTACCTCTTGCATCATGATCTAGCAAGAACAACCAAGCAAAACGAACTTTAAGTTTGCCACCCCGAAACCCAAGCGAGCTACTCGCAAGCAGCTATCCATGAGCAAACCCGTCTCTGTAGCAAAAGAGTGGGAAGACTTGCTAGTAGTGGTGAAAAGCCTACCGAGCTGGGTGATAGCTGGTTGCCTGTGAAAAGAATATAAGTTCCCCCTTAATTTTACGCCCAAAGAGAACTCAACCAACTCACCCGTACTAAATTAAGAGCAATTTAAAGGAGGTACAGCTCCTTTAAAAAAGAATACAACCTCTCCCATAGGATAAGCACCCACTTCACCTGATTGTAGGCCCTCAAGCAGCCACCAATAAAGAATGCGTCAAAGCTCTTTACCCCTAAAAAATCCAAAAACACACGCGACTCCCTCCCCCACAACAGGCTAATCTATCATAAATAGAAGTATTAATGCTAGAATAAGTAACTAAGGAACAACCTTCTAAAGCACAAACTTACATCACACATTATTAACAGACATACTAATACCCCAACCACCACAAGATCGAGTATTCAATACAACACTGTTAAACCAACCCAGGAGTGCCCAATTAGAAAGATTTAAACCTGTAAAAGGAACTAGGCAAACCCAAGGCCCGACTGTTTACCAAAAACACAGCCTTTAGCAAACCAAGTATTAAAGGTGACGCCTGCCCAGTGACACAGAGTTCAACGGCCGCGGTATCCTAACCGTGCAAAGGTAGCGCAATCAATTGTCTCATAAATCGAGACTTGTATGAATGGCTAAACGAGGTCTTAACTGTCTCTTACAGGTAATCAGTGAAATTGATCTCCCCGTGCAAAAGCGGGGATAAACCCATAAGACGAGAAGACCCTGTGGAACTTAAAAACCAGCGACCACTATAAACCTAATATAAGACCTAATAGGCACACTACCAGAAACAGCTGGTCCGCATTTTTCGGTTGGGGCGACCTTGGAGAACAACACATCCTCCAAAAATAAGACAACACCTCTTCACTGAGATCAACCACTCAACGTACTAATAGTAACCCGATCCAGCATAGCTGATCAATGAACCAAGCTACCCCAGGGATAACAGCGCAATCCCCTTCAAGAGCTCATATCGACAAGGGGGTTTACGACCTCGATGTTGGATCAGGACATCCTAATGGTGCAGCCGCTATTAAGGGTTCGTTTGTTCAACGATTAATCAGTCCTACGTGATCTGAGTTCAGACCGGAGCAATCCAGGTCGGTTTCTATCTATGACAAACCTTTCCCAGTACGAAAGGACCGGAAAAGTAAGGCCAATGCTCCAAGTACGCCTTCCCAAAAAGTAATGAACATATCTAAATTACCAAAAGGACCCCCATTACAATCCTAAACAAGGACAGCTAGCGTGGCAGAGCTTGGCAAATGCAAAAGGCTTAAGCCCTTTCCCCAGAGGTTCAAATCCTCTCCCTAGCCCCATGATCTACCTCATCATATCCCTGTCATACATAATCCCCATTCTAGTAGCCGTAGCCTTCTTAACACTAATCGAACGAAAAATTCTGAGCTATATACAAGCTCGAAAAGGCCCAAACGTCGTAGGCCCATTTGGGCTACTTCAACCAATCGCAGATGGGGTGAAGCTATTCACAAAAGAACCTATTCGCCCATCCACTTCATCCCCCCTCCTCTTCACCTCAACACCCGTCCTAGCCCTTCTGCTAGCACTCACAATCTGAATTCCATTACCACTCCCATTCCCGCTCACAGACCTCAACCTTGGATTCCTATTCCTACTAGCTATATCAAGCCTAGCAGTATACTCAATCATATGATCAGGCTGAGCATCAAACTCAAAATATGCACTAATCGGCGCGCTACGTGCAGTCGCACAGACCATCTCTTACGAAGTAACATTAGCCATCATCCTCCTATCAACAATCCTTTTAAGCGGAAACTACACCCTAACAACACTAACCACTACCCAAGAACCCCTATACCTTATCTTCTCCTCCTGACCACTCGCAATAATATGATATATCTCTACATTAGCTGAAACTAACCGAGCACCATTTGACCTAACAGAAGGGGAGTCAGAACTAGTATCTGGGTTTAATGTAGAATACGCTGCAGGGCCATTCGCCCTCTTTTTCCTAGCAGAATACGCTAACATTATACTAATAAACACACTAACAGCTATTTTATTCCTAAACCCAAGCTTCCTAAACACTCCCATAGAACTCTACCCGACTATCCTAGCGACAAAAACCCTCCTCCTGTCCTCAGGATTCCTGTGAATTCGTGCTTCCTACCCACGATTCCGCTACGACCAGCTCATGCACTTACTGTGAAAAAACTTTCTCCCCCTAACACTAGCGCTATGCCTCTGACACACAAGCATACCTATCTCTTACGCAGGCCTGCCTCCTTACCTAAGGAAATGTGCCTGAACGTAAAGGGTCACTATGATAAAGTGAACATAGAGGTACACCAGCCCTCTCATTTCCTAGCAAAGGATTAGAAAAGTAGGAATCGAACCTACACAAGAGAGATCAAAACTCCCTATACTTCCTTTATATTATTTCCTAGCAAGGTCAGCTAAAAAAGCTATCGGGCCCATACCCCGAAAATGATGGTTTGACCCCCTCCCTCGCTAATGAACCCGCACGCAAACCTAGTATTCTCCTCAAGCCTTATTCTAGGGACAACAATTACAATTTCAAGTAACCACTGAATAATAGCATGAACAGGACTAGAGATCAACACCCTCGCCATCATCCCCCTTATCTCAAAATCCCATCACCCCCGAGCCACCGAAGCAGCAATCAAATATTTCCTAGTTCAAGCAGCCGCATCCACACTACTGCTGTTTTCTAGCACAATCAATGCCTGACACACAGGACAATGAGACATCACACAGCTAACCCAGCCAACAGCTTCCCTACTACTAACAACAGCAATCTCTATAAAACTAGGCCTTGCACCATTCCACTTCTGATTCCCAGAAGTACTTCAAGGCTCATCACCCACCACTGCACTCCTCCTATCTACATTAATAAAACTACCCCCAATTGCTATCCTACTACTAGTATCTCACTCACTAAACCCAACCCTACTAACCACACTAGCCGTCCTTTCAGCTGCCCTAGGAGGCTGAATAGGATTAAACCAAACCCAACTACGAAAAATCCTAGCCTTCTCATCCATCTCCCACCTGGGATGAATCACCATAATCACCATTTACAGCCCCAAGCTAGCCCTATTAACTTTCTACTTATACTGCCTAATAACCACCCCAATCTTCCTTACCATCAACATAACAAAGTCCCTCAAACTAACAACAATGATAACCTCATGAACAAAAACCCCAACAGTAAATGCAACCCTAATGCTCACACTACTGTCCCTAGCAGGCCTCCCACCCCTAACTGGATTCCTACCAAAATGACTCATTATCCAAGAGCTCACCAAACAAGAAATAACCCCCATAGCCACAACCATTGCAATACTATCTCTACTTGGACTATTCTTCTACCTTCGGCTGGCATACCACTCCACAATCACCCTACCACCAAACTCCACAAACCGCATCAAACAATGACACACTAACAAGCCAACAAATATCCTAATCTCCATTCTCACCTCCCTGTCAACACTCCTCCTACCCCTATCTCCCACAATCTTAGCCACACTCTAAGAAACTTAGGATAGACCAAAACCAAAGGCCTTCAAAGCCTTAAACAAGAGTTAGACCCTCTTAGTTTCTGCTAAGACCCGCAGGACACTACCCTGCATCCCCTGAATGCAACTCAAACGCTTTAATTAAGCTAGGGCCTTACCTAGATAGATGGGCCTCGATCCCACAAATATCCTAGTTAACAGCTAGGCGCCCAAAACCGGCGAGCTTCTACCTACCACAGACCCCGGCACATTTCTAATGTACATCAATGAGTTTGCAACTCAATATGAACTTCACTACAGAGTCGATAAGAAGGGGAATTAAACCCCCGTAAAAAGGTCTACAGCCTAACGCCTCAACACTCGGCCATCTTACCAGTGACACTTATTAATCGATGACTATTCTCAACCAACCACAAAGATATCGGAACACTCTATCTCATCTTCGGCGCATGGGCCGGCATAATTGGCACCGCTCTCAGCCTTCTTATCCGAGCAGAGCTCGGACAGCCCGGCAGCCTATTAGGGGATGACCAAATCTACAATGTAATTGTCACCGCACATGCCTTTGTAATAATCTTTTTTATAGTAATACCAGTCATAATCGGCGGATTTGGCAACTGATTAGTACCCTTAATAATCGGAGCCCCAGACATGGCATTCCCACGCATAAACAACATAAGCTTCTGACTCCTTCCCCCATCCTTCCTACTACTACTAGCATCCTCCACAGTAGAAGCAGGGGCGGGCACAGGCTGAACAGTCTACCCCCCACTAGCAGGCAACCTAGCCCACGCAGGAGCCTCAGTAGATCTAGCTATCTTCTCCCTCCATCTAGCAGGTGTCTCATCCATTCTAGGTGCCATCAACTTCATTACAACTGCCATCAACATAAAACCACCTGCTCTGTCCCAATACCAAACCCCCTTATTCGTATGATCCGTACTAATCACCGCAGTCTTGCTACTGCTATCACTCCCAGTACTTGCCGCAGGCATCACCATACTACTAACCGACCGAAACCTAAACACTACATTCTTCGACCCTGCTGGCGGAGGAGATCCAATCCTATATCAACACCTCTTCTGATTCTTCGGACACCCAGAAGTCTACATCCTAATTCTTCCCGGGTTCGGAATCATCTCACATGTCGTCACTTACTACGCAGGAAAGAAAGAACCATTCGGCTACATAGGCATAGTATGGGCCATACTCTCCATCGGATTCCTAGGCTTCATCGTATGAGCTCACCACATATTCACAGTAGGCATAGACGTGGACACCCGAGCATACTTCACATCCGCAACAATAATCATTGCAATCCCAACCGGAATTAAAGTTTTCAGCTGATTAGCCACACTCCACGGAGGAACTATCAAATGAGATCCACCCATACTATGGGCCCTGGGATTCATCTTCCTATTCACCATTGGAGGTCTAACAGGAATCGTTCTAGCAAACTCCTCACTAGACATTGCCCTACACGACACTTACTATGTAGTCGCCCACTTCCACTACGTATTATCAATAGGGGCCGTATTCGCCATCCTAGCAGGATTCACTCACTGATTCCCACTCTTTACAGGGTTCACCCTAAATCCAACCTGAGCCAAAGCCCACTTCGGAGTAATATTTACAGGAGTAAATTTAACTTTCTTCCCCCAACATTTCTTAGGTCTAGCAGGAATGCCACGACGATATTCAGACTACCCAGACGCCTACACCATATGAAACACCCTATCCTCAATCGGCTCATTAATCTCAATAGTAGCCGTAATCATGCTAATATTCATCACATGAGAAGCTTTCGCATCAAAACGAAAAGTCCACCAACCAGAAATAACAGCTACCAACATCGAATGAATCCACGGCTGCCCTCCCCCACATCACACCTTTGAAGAACCCGCATTCGTCCAAGTACAAGAAAGGAAGGAGTCGAACCCTCACATGCTAGTTTCAAGCCAGCCGCATCAAACCACTTATGCTTCTTTCTTATGGGGTGTTAGTAAACCAATTACATAGCCTTGTCAAGGCTAAATCATAGGTGAGAACCCTATACACCCCACATGGCCAACCCCTCCCAATTTGGATTCCAAGATGCTTCCTCCCCCATCATAGAAGAACTCGTAGAATTCCACGACCACGCCTTAATGGTCGCACTGGCAATCTGCAGCTTAGTCCTCTACCTCCTTACACTTATACTAATGGAAAAATTATCATCAAATACTGTAGACGCTCAAGAAGTAGAACTAATTTGAACAATCCTACCAGCCATCGTCCTCATCCTACTCGCCCTACCATCCCTCCAAATCCTATATATAATAGATGAACTAGACGAACCTGACCTCACCCTAAAAGCCATCGGACATCAATGATACTGAACCTACGAATATACAGACTTTAAAAACCTCACATTCGACTCATACATAATCCCAACAACCGAACTCCCCTCAGGACACTTCCGATTACTAGAAGTAGACCACCGCCTAGTCATCCCAATAGAATCTCCCATCCGCATTATCGTCACAGCCGATGACGTCTTACACTCCTGAGCAATCCCCACATTAGGAGTCAAAACCGATGCAATCCCAGGACGACTAAACCAAACATCATTCATTACTACTCGTCCAGGAATCTTCTACGGCCAATGCTCCGAAATCTGTGGGGCTAACCACAGCTACATGCCAATCGTGGTAGAATCTACACCCCTTGCTCACTTCGAAAACTGGTCTACACTACTAACCTCCTAATCATTAAGAAGCTATGCAACAGCACTAGCCTTTTAAGCTAGCAAAAGAGGTCCACCAACACCTCCTTAATGGTATGCCACAGCTAAACCCACACCCATGATTCTACATCATACTAATAACATGACTGACCCTAGCACTAATCATCCAACCTAAACTCCTATCATTCTTCCCCACCAACACAATCCACGATAAACCACTAACAAACACCAAAACCCACCCCTGAACCTGACCATGAACCTAAGCTTCTTCGACCAATTTATAAGCCCGTCCCTCATAGGAATCCCCCTAATCCTAGTAGCCATACTATACCCAACACTACTATTCACATCACCAAACAATCGATGGATCCCCAACCGCCTCTCCACCCTTCTAACATGACTACTCCACCTCATCACAAAACAACTAATACTCCCATTAAACCAAAAAAGCCACAAATGAGCTCTAATCCTCACATCATTAATAATACTCCTACTCTCCATCAACCTACTAGGACTACTACCATACACCTTTACCCCTACAACCCAACTATCAATAAACATAGCCCTTGCATTCCCACTTTGACTCGCCACACTACTCACAGGACTACGCAATCAACCCTCAATTTCACTGGGCCATCTATTACCCGAAGGAACCCCTACCCCCCTAATCCCAGCACTAATCATAATTGAAACCACTAGCCTACTAATCCGCCCACTCGCGCTAGGAGTACGCCTAACCGCAAACCTCACAGCAGGCCATTTACTAATCCAACTCATCTCCACTGCCACCATCGTCCTACTCCCCATCATACCCTCAGTCTCCATACTAACAATACTAATCCTACTACTATTAACCCTCCTAGAAGTAGCAGTAGCCATAATCCAAGCTTACGTCTTCGTCCTTCTACTAAGCCTCTACTTACAAGAAAACACCTAATGGCCCACCAAGCTCACTCCTATCACATAGTAGACCCAAGCCCATGACCAATTTTCGGAGCCACTGCCGCCCTACTCACAACCTCAGGCCTTATCATGTGATTCCACCATAACTCCTCACTACTCCTCATGCTAGGGCTAATTACCATAACCCTAGTAACCCTACAATGATGACGAGACATCATCCGAGAAAGTACATTCCAAGGCCACCACACACCCACAGTCCAAAAAGGCCTACGATATGGGATAGCCCTATTCATCACATCAGAAGCATTCTTCTTCCTAGGCTTTTTCTGAGCATTCTTCCACTCTAGCCTAGCCCCAACCCCAGAATTAGGCGGACAATGACCCCCAACAGGAATCAACCCCCTCAACCCCCTAGAAGTCCCACTACTGAACACAGCCATCCTACTAGCCTCGGGCATCACCGTCACATGAACCCATCATGCCATTTCAAATGGAAGCCGAAAACAAGCAATCCAAGCATTAGCCCTAACCATCTTACTAGGATTCTACTTCACAGCCCTTCAAGCAATAGAATATCATGAAGCCTCATTCTCAATTGCCGACAGCGTATACGGCTCAACATTTTTCGTCGCTACAGGATTCCACGGACTCCACGTAATCATCGGATCATCCTTCTTACTAGTATGCCTGCTACGCCTAATCAAATTCCACTTCACCCCTAACCACCACTTTGGGTTCGAAGCAGCAGCCTGATACTGACACTTCGTAGATGTCATCTGATTATTCCTCTACATATCAATCTACTGATGAGGATCCTGCCTTTCTAGTATAATAATTACAATTGACTTCCAATCTCTAAAATCTGGTATATTACCCCAGAGAAAGGCAATCAACATAATCACATTTATACTCATCCTATCCCTCGCCCTAAGTACTGCCCTCATCACATTAAACTCCTGACTAACCCAAACCAACCCAGACTCAGAAAAACTATCCCCGTACGAATGCGGATTTGACCCCCTAGGATCAGCCCGCCTCCCATTTTCCATCCGATTCTTCCTCAGTAGCCATCCTATTCTTACTATTCGACCTAGAAATTGCGCTTCTACTGCCCCTACCCTGAGCCACCCAACTTCAGAGCCCCACCACCACCTTAACTTGAACCTCCATTATTATCCTCCTACTCACCCTAGGACTAGTCTATGAATGAATGCAAGGCGGCCTAGAATGAGCAGAATAGCTAGAGAAAGCTAGTCTAACAAAGACAGTTGATTTCGACTCAACAAATCATAGTCCAACCCTATGGCCTTCTCTATGTCTCCCCTACATCTAAGTTTCTACGCAGCATTCACACTAAGCAGCCTAGGACTCGCATTCCACCGAACACACCTAGTATCAGCCCTACTATGTCTAGAAAGCATAATACTATCCATATATATCACACTATCAATCTGACCAGTAGAAAATCAAATAGCATCATCAACCCTGATACCAATATTAATACTAACTTTCTCAGCCTGCGAAGCAGGTACCGGACTAGCTATACTAGTAGCTACCACACGAACCCACGGATCAGACCAACTTCATAACCTAAACCTCCTACAATGTTAAAAATCATCATCCCAACAATCATACTCATCCCCACAGCCATACTAACTTCACCAAAAATCCTATGAACAACCACAACCACACACAGCATTTTAATTGCCACACTAAGCCTGCAATGACTAACCCGAACATACTACCCACACAAAAACCTATCTCCATGAACAGGCATCGACCAAACCTCAGCCCCCCTCCTAACACTCTCATGCTGACTATTACCCCTCATAATTTTAGCAAGCCAAAACCACCTGCAACAAGAACCACTTTCACGGAAACGAATATTCATCATAACCATAATCGCAGTCCAACCGTTCATCATCCTGGCATTCTCAGCAACAGAGCTAACAATATTCTACATTTCATTCGAGGCTACCCTAATCCCAACCTTGATTCTAATCACACGATGAGGAAACCAACCCGAACGCTTAAGCGCAGGCATTTACCTAATATTTTACACCCTAATCAGCTCTCTCCCCCTACTAATCACAATCCTTCACCTACACACGCAAATAGGAACCCTCCACCTAACAATACTAACACTAACCCACACCCCCAACCCAAGCCAATGATCTAACCTGTTCTCAACAATCGCCCTATTAATAGCATTCATAGTGAAAGCCCCACTCTACGGCCTCCACCTATGGCTACCAAAGGCCCACGTAGAAGCCCCAATCGCAGGATCCATACTACTTGCCGCCCTCCTACTTAAACTAGGGGGCTACGGAATCATACGAACCACCATCCTAACAGGCCCACTATCAACCACAGCCCACTACCCATTCCTCACCCTCGCTTTATGGGGGGCACTAATGACCAGCTCCATCTGCCTACGCCAAACTGACCTAAAAGCACTCATCGCCTACTCCTCTGTAAGCCACATAGGACTAGTCGTAGCCGCCACCACAATCCAAACACACTGATCATTCTCAGGAGCAATAATCCTAATAATCTCCCACGGATTAACATCTTCAATGCTATTTTGCCTAGCAAACACAAACTATGAACGCACACACAGCCGAATCCTCATATTAACACGAGGCCTACAACCCATCCTACCCCTCATAGGCATCTGATGACTACTAGCTAACCTAACCAACATAGCCCTACCCCCAACAACAAACCTAATAGCAGAACTAACAATTATAACAACCCTATTTAACTGATCCTACCCAACACTTGCCCTAACAGGCATAGCAACCCTACTAACCGCCGCATACACCCTATCCATACTACTAATGACTCAACGAGGCACCTTACCAACACACCTAACCTCAATTCAAAATTCCCACACACGAGAACACTTACTAATAACCCTCCACATTATCCCCCTACTACTTCTCATCCTAAAACCAGAACTAATCTCCAGAACTCACAGGCAAGTATAGTTTCAACCAAAACATTAGACTGTGATCCTAAAAATAGAAGTTAAACCCTTCTTACCTGCCGAGGGGAGGATCAATCCAACAAGAACTGCTAATTCTCGCCCCTGAGCCTAAAACCTCAGTCCCCTTACTTTTAAAGGATAGCAGTAATCCGCTGGTCTTAGGAACCATCAACCTTGGTGCAAATCCAAGTAAAAGTAATGGAAGCAATACTCAGTACCCTCACACTAATCACATTGTCCATACTTACCACACCACTACTGCTCCCACTTCTCTCAAAAAAATTTAAACCCACCCCAACTACAATTACAAACACCACCAAGACAGCTTTCATAGCAAGCCTCCTACCAATAACACTATTCATATACTCAAACATGGAATGTATTACCTCATACTGAGAGTGAAAAATCATCATGAACTTCAAGATTCCCCTCAGCTTCAAAATAGACCAATACTCCATAATATTCATACCAATCGCCCTTTTCGTAACATGATCCATTCTTCAATTCGCAATATGATACATAGCTACAGAACCCTACATCAACAAATTCTTCTCTTACCTACTAATATTCCTAATTTCCATACTAACCCTAACTATCGCCAACAATATATTTCTACTGTTCATTGGCTGAGAAGGGGTGGGTATTATATCATTTCTGCTAATCGGATGATGACAGGGCCGAGCAGAAGCCAACACAGCAGCCCTACAGGCCGTATTATATAACCGAATCGGCGACATCGGCCTAATCCTAAGCATGGCATGATTGGCCTCAACCACAAACACCTGAGAAATCCAACAAAATTTCTCCCAAGCACACACACCAACCCTTCCACTACTAGGCCTAATCCTAGCAGCTACAGGAAAATCCGCCCAATTCGGACTTCATCCGTGACTACCTGCAGCCATAGAAGGCCCAACCCCCGTATCCGCCCTACTCCACTCCAGCACAATGGTAGTCGCAGGAATTTTCCTACTAATTCGCACTCACCCAATATTCACCAACAACCAGACAGCCCTCACCCTATGCCTATGCCTAGGTGCCCTCTCCACACTATTTGCAGCTGCCTGCGCCCTCACACAAAACGACATCAAAAAAATCATTGCTTTCTCCACTTCAAGCCAACTAGGACTAATAATAGTCACCATCGGACTAAACCTACCACAACTAGCCTTCTTCCACATCTCAACCCATGCTTTCTTCAAAGCCATGCTATTCCTCTGCTCAGGTTCAATCATCCACAACCTAGCCGGAGAACAAGATATCCGAAAAATAGGAGGACTACAAAAACTCCTACCAGTAACCACAACATGTCTAACCATTGGCAACCTAGCCCTAATAGGTACTCCCTTCCTAGCAGGGTTTTACTCAAAGGACCTCATTATCGAAAACCTAAACACCTCCCACCTAAACACCTGGGCCCTCCTACTTACCCTAATCGCCACAGCCTTCACCGCCACTTATACACTGCGCATAACCCTAATAGTGCAAACCGGACATACCCGAACAGCCACCATTACACCAATTAATGAAAACAACCCCACAGTCACCAACCCCATTACACGACTCGCCCTAGGAAGCATTTTAGCCGGACTACTAATCACATCATACATAACCCCAATCAAAACTCCCCCCATAACCATACCAATCGTCACAAAAACTGCAGCCCTAATCATTACAGTCTTAGGCATAATCCTAGCACTAGAACTTACAAGCCTAACACATACACTAACCCAACCGAAACAAAACACCTACCAAAACTTCTCCTCCTCCCTAGGATACTTCAACCCCCTAACCCACCGCCTCATTACTACAAAACTATTAAACAACGGACAAAAACTTGCCACTCACCTGATCGACTTATCCTGATACAAAAAAGTAGGCCCGGAAGGCCTAGCCGACTTACAACTCATAATAACTAAAATCTGCACCCCCATCCACACAGGCCTAATTAAAGCCTACCTAGAATCATTCGCCCTCTCAATCCTCATTGTCCTACTCTACCTGAACTAAAACAAACCAAATGGCCCCAAATCCACGAAAATACCACCCCCTACTAAAAATAGTCAACAACTCCCTAATCGACCTCCCAACCCCACCAAACATCTCCACATGATGAAATTTTGGCTCCCTACTAGGAATCTGCCTAATCACACAAATCTTAACCGGCCTGCTACTAGCTATACACTACACCGCAGACACAACCATTGCCTTCTCATCTGTCGCCCACACATGCCGCAACGTACAATACGGATGACTACTCCGAAACCTACACGCCAACGGAGCCTCATTCTTCTTCATCTGCATCTATCTACACATCGGCCGAGGTCTCTACTACGGATCATACCTCTATAAGGAAACCTGAAACACAGGAATCATTCTACTACTCACCCTAATAGCCACCGCCTTCGTAGGTTATGTCCTACCATGAGGGCAAATATCCTTCTGAGGCGCTACAGTCATTACAAACCTCTTCTCAGCCATCCCCTACATTGGCCAAACGCTAGTAGAATGAGCATGAGGGGGCTTCTCCGTCGACAACCCTACACTGACCCGATTCTTCGCCCTCCACTTCCTCCTCCCCTTTGTAATTGCAGGAATAACCATAATCCACCTCACCTTCCTCCACGAAACAGGCTCAAACAACCCACTAGGCATTACATCAAATTGCGACAAAATCCCATTCCACCCCTACTACTCTCTAAAAGACGCCCTAGGATTCATCCTCATACTAATCCCCCTCACAACCCTAGCACTCTTCTCACCAAACCTCCTGGGAGACCCAGAAAACTTCACCCCAGCAAACCCCCTAGTCACCCCACCCCACATCAAACCAGAATGATACTTCCTATTTGCATATGCCATCCTACGTTCAATCCCAAACAAACTGGGAGGGGTACTGGCCCTAGCAGCCTCAGTACTAATTCTATTTCTAATACCCCTCCTTCACAAATCTAAGCAACGAGCAATAACCTTCCGACCACTCTCCCAACTAATATTTTGAACCCTAGTGGCTAACCTACTTATCCTAACATGAATTGGCAGCCAACCAGTCGAACACCCATTCATCCTAATCGGCCAAATAGCATCACTTACTTACTTCACCACCCTCCTAATCCTATTCCCCACTATTGGAATTCTAGAAAACAAAATACTAAACCACTAATACTCTAATAGTTTATTAAAAACATTGGTCTTGTAAACCAAAAATTGAAGACTCACCTCTTCTTAGAGTTAACCCGTCAGAAAAAAAGGACTTGAACCTTCATCTCCAACTCCCAAAGCTGGCATTTTACGTTAAAACTATTCTCTGAACCCCCTAACCGCCCGAATAGCCCCCCGAGACAATCCACGTACAAGCTCCAACACTGTAAACAAAGTCAACAACAGGCCCCAACCAGCAACCAAAAACATACCTACACCCCACGAATATAACATAGCAACCCCACTAAAATCCAAACGAACAGACAAAACACCCACACTGTCAATAGTAACCACCCCAACCTTCCAACACCCGATAAAATCCCCAACAAACAACCCCACAATAAGCACCAAAACTAACCCCGCTATATACCCCACAACCCGCCAATCCCCCCAACCCTCCGGATAAGGGTCAGCCGCCAATGACACAGAATACAGAAAAACCACCAGCATCCCACCTAAATAAACTATAAACAACACCAACGACACAAAAGATAGCCCCAAACTCAACAGCCAACCACACCCCACAACAGACGCCAACACCAAACCCACCACCCCATAATAAGGGGAAGGGTTAGATGCAACCGCTAAGCCCCCCAAAATAAAACACACCCCTAAAAAAAGCATAAAATAAATCATACGTTCTCACTTGGCATTTCTCCAAGATCTGTGACTTGAAAAGCCACCGTTGTCCACTTCAACTATAAGAACTACGTAGTAATTTTGCTTTTATTTTTTTTCCTTTTTTTTTAATTTTTTTTAACCCCTACTCTCCGACCTAAGGAAAATTATCACGCCTCCCCCCCCTACCCCCCCCATTCCTTAGGCCAAAAAATTTCCATTTTATGTAATATGTGCATACTATTTAATACCCTATTTACATTAAAATTCATGCACTAGCACATTAAATGCACGCCTTAGCGCATAATTTACACGAGTCTCAGAAAATCCACCTAAAACATCATACTTTCAAGGAAACCCAAATCAATGGAACTCGGACAAATATACATATTCATTCGGACTAGACACACGAACCCCTTAGTTTCACCCCCAGGGTCGCAGGATACGGATATTCCAGCCAACATAAAATCCCTGAGGTCACGGATAACCTATCCATGGTACGGAATCAAAATGCCACACTCTCTCTCAAGTGCCGGTCTCAGAGAACCAGGTTATTTATTAATCGTTCACCTCACGAGAGATCAGCAACCCGGTGTCAGAAAGACCCATCACGACCAGCTTCAGGATCATTCTTTCCCCCTACACCCCTAGCACAACTTGCTCTTTTGCGCCTCTGGTTCCTTCATCAGGGCCATAACTCGAATAATCCTCAAAACTTGACCTTTGCGGAAGATACTCAAGCTATTTGAGTACACCTCACCCTTGTTCGGGTCACTGGCTGATAACTGGTACTGCTGGTTCCTTTTTAGGGTTTCTTCAACGGGCCCTACCAGGCGGCTCCATCGGAAGCATACTATTGGTTGACGTGAGCATCAATGGACTTCGGCCAATTCCTCTCCTTCAGGCGTTTCTGAATGAGACGGTGTAAGTATCCTTGGTATCAACTTGACACTGATGCACTTTTGATCGCATTTTCCTTGCCAGAAACTGACTAAACTGTTTTATCCACCCGACCCTTACGTAACATTATCCCTAATGACCCCAAAAAACCCATGATACAAAGACCAACCACTGTGTGCCCTCATAAAGAGACGGTGTAAAACCGATACCCACCTAAACGGGCATAAGCAAGTCATGTTTCGCCAGTAGCTCAAATCTTGTCGTACGGGAGGCAGCGCAAGCAAGCTCATAAATTCCATTCAAGTAGGACAAAACAAGTCATGGAGCCCGCGCATCCCTAAAACTACTTCTAAGACTCTTTTAATTAATGTATCGAAGACATAAATTTTTATTATTATTTTTATTACTTATCTTTACCACGCAACATCTACCAACAACACAAATATCAATCAATACACCCCTATTCTTTTTCTTATTTTTTTTCTTTTATTACTTTATTTATCAACTTTTTTTTCTTTTATTACTTTATTTATCAACTCTCTTCGCTATTTTTCCCCCCTATTTTCCACCTAACAACCCAAACAACACACCCGCCGACAAAAAACTCCACCACACCACCCCAAAAATACAACCCTTCCCCCCACCCTTCCCAACCAATAAAAATAACCCCCTCAAAACCAATAAAATATATCTAC